TCACAATTCTATATATTCCATTTACTATAGAAGTTCCCAGAGAATTCATTAGAGGAATGTTTCCAATAAAAATAGTTTGTTCTTGCATATCCCTACTGGTTTTCCAAATGAGTCCCGCGGATATATATAATTCAGAAGAATATGTGAGTGATTCATACACAGCATCTCTTTCTTTTATCAACGGTTCTACTAATTGATATGTTTCCACAAATAATTGAAATTCAATTTCTTGATCGGTATCTTCAATTTTTGGAAACTTATAAAGTTCTTCCGTCAAGCCCTGATCCACGAACCTACAAAAGCCTTCAAATTGTATCTGATTAAAGCCAGGTATTGTAGACATTCCTTCATTTACATCTCGGAGCATTTTGCATTTCCCATTTATAAAATATAAAAATCCCAGTATTCGCTCATTCTTCATGGAATCATATAGATGATCTAGCAATGATGGAATTTTTATTATGTTTACTGAATCACATGAAATTGAGCCCAACTCCATATCTGGAATAGAATGTATGAAATACGTATTAACTATGAACGGGGGAATAAAAAAATTTTTCTACTCAAATTGGAATTTGAGAAACAGATACAAATGGAAAGAAATTTATAAAACATTCCTGGAAACATAATTCTGCTACTTAGGCTTACGAAGTTATGGAATTTTGTATAGAATATCAAAATAGATTAAATTTCTACCATTATTATGATATTACATATTCCAATCTGCTTGAATACCAGAAAAATAAATGGATTCGGCATTTGATCTTTTCGATAAGATAAAAACATAAAACTCAGAAACAATAGAATATAGAGTCGATTTTTTAGTACTTAAACACATTTATAGATTCCGTTGTTCAAAGAAAAGGATTCACAGAGAAGAGAGGTGTTTTACCTATAGAATTTTTAGCATATGGCTAAGGATTGTGAAGTCTATAAGAGGGGTTGTATTTATTAAACAGATATAGATATAGATATAGATATATAAGTCTTCCCCTAATATTGCCCTTCCATTTTTATTCCATGAAAATTCAAATTTGAAACACAAAAATTTTATGAGAATTCCCTATAGGCAACATATATAAATAAGATAACCGATTAGATATCTGTGTAACAATTTATGTTCTGGGGTTTACATCTACCCATATATATTGTTATAATTATATTGTTATAATTGAAATGGAGAAATTGAAAATAAAAAATACTGATTAGTTATGTATCATTTTTTAGTTTCTTGTGTCATTAGGAAAACAAAATTTGATATTCAAATCCAAGACTCATTCATGAATTTGCAGCCAGGAGTCAATAGTTCATGGTTCAAATTTGCCATCAACTTGTTTTTTTTTTAAATACACATTTTACTTTTCAATAGAAAAGTGAGGGGAAGTTTTTAGGCACTGTGTTTGTGTGTTTTGAGATACTATAGAATCAATCGAAGAAGTGGATCAAATTAAATCAAAAAAAAAAAAAGGCCCTTATTTTCGGAAAAGAATTAATAAAAAAAGGCTTCAATATACAAGTACAAAAAAGTGGTTCAGTAATCCAACCTTAAGCAGAAAAATTTCCATCTATTTTTTTTTTGTATTATTTTGGCGACATGGCCGAGTGGTAAGGCGGGGGACTGCAAATCCTTTTTCCCCAGTTCAAATCCGGGTGTCGCCTGATCAATAAAAGACTCGAAATCTCTTATTCTGTTCTGTTGATATATAACTCACCCCTTTTTCCCCGGCAGCAGAAACGGATTGTGCATTCGGCCTGGGTGTTTTCTAAAAGATTATAGTAAATCTTTGCATCTAGGATTAAAAAGATTCTAATGGTGGAAGGGCTATCACGACTTCCAGATCCCCTCTCCTCTATTCTACTACTAATGTAGTGTATACTGGCTAAGTCTTGAATTCCGTTGGATAGACCAGATACGAAATCTAATTAAATTAGCAGTTTAGTTGTGTAAAGACCGGAAGAGCCTTTATATACATATACTTAAATATACTTAATATACTTAATAATAAGAGTACTTACTATATATCTATACAGACTCACGAGAATTTATGAGCGTTCACATTCAATATTAGACTGAATGGAGAATATAATTAACTTCTATAAAGATAAAAACGGGCAAAAAGAACAGGCCTTATTATTCCTATATGTTCCATTCGTAACATTCCATTAAGGTGTCATTGCCTATTTTACTTGTGTTTAGTCTTTCCCAATTAAAAGTCGTATAGGAATTTAGTAGAAGTTATTGGGATTAGTTCATCAACAGTGTTCGGTCAGAGTCCCTTTTTGACTCTGCGCCGTTGATTCGACTATTATTAATGAGCAATAATGTAATAATTCTTTCATAGAGATAGGGGACATAATTCACATGGATATAGTAAGTCTCGCTTGGGCTGCTTTAATGGTAGTCTTTACTTTTTCACTTTCACTCGTAGTATGGGGAAGAAGTGGACTCTAGAGGTACTACGAATCGATTGAGGAATCAAACCATATCAATTGTTTTCTA